ATGAAAACTCCATTTAATGCATTATTAGAGGCCTCGCTCCTACGTGACGTGGCTGAGCCTTATCAACTAAGCTTCCAAGATGCTGCTACTCCTGTTATGGAAGAGATTCTATTCCTTCATAACCAAATTATGTTTATTTTAGTTATTATTATTACAACTGTATTATGGTTAATTATTAGGGGATTAACAGGTAAAGCTTATCATCGCTATCTTGTAGAAGGAGCCACAATAGAGATTGTTTGGACTGTAATTCCAGCAATTATATTAGTGTTTATAGCATTCCCTTCTTTGAAATTACTTTATTTAATGGATGAAGTAGTAGAACCAGGTGTGACAGTAAAAGCTATAGGCCATCAATGGTATTGGTCTTATGAGTATTCAGACTATCAAATTACCCCAGGTGAAGATAGTACCTTAGAATTTGATTCTTATATGGTACCTACTAATGACCTTGAACCAGGAGATCTCCGACTATTAGAGGTTGACAATAGAATGGTTGTTCCTGTTGATACCTATGTTAGAGTTTTAATAACAGGAGCAGATGTGCTTCACTCATTTGCTATACCTTCATTAGCTATTAAAATGGATGCTGTACCTGGGCGTCTTAATCAAACTGGCTTTTTAGTTAAAAGACCAGGAATATTTTACGGCCAATGTTCCGAGTTATGTGGCGCTAATCACTCCTTTATGCCTATTGTTATAGAAGCCGTTAGCATGGATAAATATATCAGCTGGCTATCTTCATTATGTGCTGATCTTTAGCTCGTAGGAACAGCGATAACGAGCGTTATACAGTAATTTACTATGCCTCACTTAGATATAACTGCTTATTTAACTCAATATAGCTGGACAATAATAACCTTGTTAGCACTTTATAGTATTATGAGTTTGTATATTTTACCTAAAATTCAGAATAACTTACGTATAAGAAGTATACTAGAGGAAGAAGGGGCATCCCCTAGTAAGGGACTCGGGGTCAATAAGGCATACGCTCTACTACAAGATATACTCCATAAATAAGCCCCTTCCTACACACACTCAATATGGCAGCTTCTTTCTTTGACCAGTTCAATGTAGTTCGGATAATTGGTGGAATACTTACTAATTCTTCTATTATGATGCTTATCTTATTAAGCGCAGTATTAATAGGAAGTTGTTCTTATAAACTAGTACCTACAAGATTACAGTCTATACAAGAGATTGTTTATACTCACTTCTTAGGATTAGTTAAAGATTCTACAGCTAATAAGGGTACTCATTATTTTACTCTTATTATAACTCTGTTTATGTTTATTGCTGGATTAAATCTGCTAGGTCTATTTCCTTACGTATTTACTCCAACTGCCCATATTGTTATTACTTTCGGGTTAAGTCTATCTATTTTAATAGCAGTAACAATATTGGGGATAACACAATTCCGCTGGAACTTTGCTTCAATGATGATGCCTAGTGGAGCTCCTTTATTATTGGCTCCTTTATTAGTTTTAATTGAAACAATTAGCTATCTTTCTAGGGCCGTTTCTTTAGGTGTTCGATTAGCTGCTAATTTATCTGCAGGTCACCTTTTATTTGCTATATTAGCAAGTTTTGGTTTTACAATGATTAATAATGGAATGTTAGTATTAAGCTTAGGCCCAATATTAGTAATGGTCTTTATAACTTTACTAGAGATTGCCGTAGCCTTGATTCAAGCATATGTATTTTGTCTGTTAACTACCATATACATTAATGATACTCTAAATCTACATTAACCAGTATGTTATACAGGTAGGAGTATTAGTCTCCGTTCGATTCCCCGCCGGGGAGCCATGAGTAAGGCTTATCACCCTTATCATTTAGTGGATCCTAGTCCATGGCCTTATTTAGGCTCAATTGGGGCATTACTAATTACAGTAGGCTCAGTATTATATTTTCATTATAGTTATACATGGATAATGAATTTAGGTGCAATTACATTGATATTGACAATGATTGTTTGGTGGAGAGATGTTATTAGAGAAGCTACTTTCCAAGGACATCATACTCAGATAGTAAGAAGAGGATTAAGATATGGTATGATCCTTTTTATTACTTCTGAAGTTTGCTTCTTTTTTGCGTTCTTTTGGGCTTTCTTTCATAGTAGCTTATCACCCACTATAGAGTTGGGGGCTGTTTGGCCTCCTGTTGGTATAGAAGTGTTAGACCCTTTTTCTGTGCCCCTATTAAATACAGCTATATTACTTAGTTCAGGAGCAACAGTTACATGGGCACATCACGCCATAGTTAGCGGGCAGAGAGTAGAAGCCATACAAGCACTTACTTGTACAGTAATACTTGGAATTCAATTTACAGCCTTACAAGCTATGGAATATTACGAAGCGCCTTTTACAATCTCAGACTCTGTATACGGTTCAACCTTTTTTATGGCTACAGGTTTTCATGGTTTTCATGTTATTATAGGAACTGTATTTTTGGCTGTATGTTTAACTAGATTAATAGGTTATCACTATACTCGTCATCATCATTTTGGTTTTGAGGCTGCTAGTTGGTATTGGCATTTTGTAGATGTGGTTTGGTTGTTTTTATATGTATGTATTTACTGGTGGGGTTCTTAGCCCAGGCCATGGTTACATAATGTTAAGCATAAATAGCATAGCGTAGCTGCGCAGCAGCTCAGCTTGTAGAGTCAACTAATGGTAAGTTTTCAGACTCATAATCTGACTATGCAGGTTCAACTCCTGCCTCTACCATATTTAAAAATGTAAGATATATACACATATAAACCAAGTAGGTTAGGCATTAGGCCTGAGCTTAATTCTAACATCCAGCATCCAATACGAAGTCCACGAGGAAGGCATAAGAGGAAAATTATAAGAATCTAGGTAAACATACACGAACTAACTCGATTAAGGGATATGGAACTATTCCCAATAAAAAAATAGCTACTATTAACGGTAATTGCCCATTAAATTCACGTCTATTAATATCTCTCGAAAATATTAAATATGGAGAAAGTTGCCCGAAACAGATTCTATTATATAAATATAACGAATAAGCAGCAGCTAAGACCATACTAGTTGCGGTAAGAACTCCTAATGATCTACTAGTAGAAAAAGCAGCCACTAAGGATAAGAATTCTCCTACAAAGTTACAACTAAGAGGAACAGCGATATTAGCTAAAGTAAACACCATAAACACAATAGAAAATAGGGGCATAGTCATAACTACTCCTCTATAATATCTAATTAATCTTGTATGATGTCTTTCATAGAGCAATGTTACTGCTATAAATAAAGCTGGACTAACCACTCCGTGAGCTATCATTAAGAATATAGAAGCTATTAAACCCTCCATCGTATGAGTAAATAAGCCTATTGTTACTATTCCCATATGAGCTACCGAAGAATAAGCTATCAAACGTTTCGCATCTACCTGTCTACAAGTAGTTAAACTCCCATATATTACTGCTATTAATGATAACGTTAGTATGGCGGGCGCTAAATACTCGGTTGCTTCAGGAAAAATAGGCCAAGCGAATCGAATGAATCCATAGCCTCCTAATTTTAATAATATTCCAGCTAGAATCACTGAGCCAGCTAAAGGAGCCTCAACATGCGCAAGAGGCAACCATATATGAAAGGGTACCATTGGTATCTTAACTGCTAAACTAAGGAAGAAACCTATAAATAACCAAATTTGTATTGAAGTATAAATTTGAATGTTAGTTAAAGATAGATAGTCAGTTGTGCCAGTTATTCTATAAATAACTGCTATGCTAAGTAACATTAATATTGAGCCGACTAAAGTATAAAAGAAGAAATAATATGCAGCTTTTATTTTCTCTGCCCGAGCTCCCCATACTCCTATTATTAAGAACATCGGTATTAAAATACTCTCAAATAACACATAAAATATTAATAAATCTAATGTTGAGAATACTCCAATTAATAGTAATTCCATACCTAGAAGACACATAATAAACTCCTTAACAAGAAACTTAATACTATCCCAACTTACCAAAATACAAATAGGTGTTAACAAAGTACTTAGTATAATGAAAAATATAGAGATCCCGTCAATAGCAAATAATATAGGAGAGCCTTCAAACCAACCTATTGTACTTACCCAATTGAATTCTATTATCTGTTGAAATTGAGCTTCTTGATGAAGGTTAACTAATAATAAAATAGAAAGAGCAAATGTTATCAGAGACCACTCCAACGCTTGCTGGCGTAGTTTCATAGTATTTTCCCTGGGAATTAATGCGATTATTATTATACTTATTAATAAAGAGCCCACTATAAAAGTTAATATCATATTAACATTCTATTGCAGCTACGAACTTAATTAACTAAGAACTTAAGTGCGAGAGCTGCCCCAACTAATATTATTAATGCGTAATTAAACAATAAACCAGATTGTAAGCTGCTTAACTCTTTAGTTCTCTCAACTAGGAATCGAGCTATTCCAGTAGGGCCTAAAATCTCTAAAATCCCCCTATCTATAGTACGATAAGAGACAGTATGGCCGAACTTCCAGACTGTGCTTCCAATATAATAATTTGCTATTTGGTTAAACTCCCAAGCATAAAATAAGAATCCATATATGCTAGGGCGTGTAATATAATATATAATATATGGACGAAGTATAAACACTAGTAATATCCCTGTTACAGACATAATAACTGGCGCTAAAGAAACCATTGTGGGCACAAGTGGCAAGGGACGTACACCTGGCGCAAATACCATATTTTGAGCTATATAACCAACTAAAATACTCCCTACCCCTAATACTAATAAGGGGCCCAATAAGTTCCAATCAGCTTCTTGTAAGTGTTGTGCGCTCATACGTGTTAAATTAGGCTTAGCCACGAAGCTTAGATATATTAGTCGAAATGAATAAAAAGCAGTTAAGAAGGCTGTAATTGAAGCCAACCAATAAATAGATATTAGACAATAACTATTATAAGTTAATTCCAATATTAAATCTTTAGAGTAAAATCCAGATAAATAGGGGAAACCCGCCAGAGACAATGAACCAATCAACATTAATACATAAGTTAAAGGTAGGCCTCTAATTATCCCCCCCATCTTCCTAAGATCTTGTTCATCTAAAAGAGCGTGAATTACTGAACCTGCTCCTAAGAATAATAAAGCCTTAAAGAAAGCGTGAGTTAGTAAATGATATAGACTAGTTAGACAGCTATAAGTACCACAGGCCATTACCATGTATCCTAATTGACTACAAGTAGAATAAGCAATAACTTTTTTTATATCCGATTGGACTAATCCTACTGTGGCAGCAAAGAAAGCAGTTAAGGAGCCCACTAGAGCCACAATAATAGTTGCAGTTGGAGAATGATCAAAAAGAGGAGCTGATCTTATAATTAAAAATACTCCTGCTGTTACCATTGTTGCTGCGTGAATTAGGGCCGAAACAGGTGTAGGACCCTCCATAGCATCCGGCAACCAAGTATGTAACCCTAATTGGGCAGATTTTCCTACAGCCCCGAGAGTTAGTAAGATACAAATCCAAGTACACGCTGAAGATGGAGACACGGTGGAGAACAAACTACAGTAATCTAATACTCCAAATTCTTTCCAGATTAATATGATAGCTAACATTAATCCTATATCTCCCACTCTATTAATTAACATTGCCTTAATTGCTGCCTTGTTAGCTTGTATACGTGTAAACCAAAAGTTAATTAACAAATAAGAACATAAGCCAACACCTTCCCAGCCAATAAATAATTGCACATAATTATTACTAGTGACTAAGACTAACATAAAAAAGGTAAATAGAGACAAATAGCTCATAAATCTAGGTAAATGGGGGTCTTCTCTCATATAACTTGTAGAATAGATATGAACTAACCCACTAATTGTGGTTACTACTATTAACATTACAGCTGTTACCATATCAAATTGTAAGCCGAAATTAGTTATTAGTAAATCAGACTCTATCCATCTTCCTAACTCTATATATACTGTGGACCCATTAATAAGGACTTCATAACATAATACAAAAGAAAGAAGGCAACTAGCCATAACCCAAAAAGAAGTTAACAAACCAGCCCCTTTTCTTCCTAGATAACGACCCCCTAGTCCGCTTCCGACTGCGCTTAATAAAGGTATTAATATTACTAGAAGATACATGGAAATAAATCTAAAACAATCAAATGTGTTAACTGAAAAAACAAACTAGGACAAACTATAATTGTTAATACTAAATATAAACTTACCCCTATTAATATCGCCTTGCCCAAACCCGTATCCTTTGATGCTACGCCACCACGTGGAGAGTTTAGTATATTTGTTATCACTAAAGGCGTCGATAGAGGTTGATAAAACATAATTTTAATTAATCTAAGGTAATAAACTCCAGCTATTACGGAGCATACTAAAGCGATTAAAGCGCTAAGATAGTAACCCTGACCAACAGCCGCTAAGATAATATACCATTTAGTTAAAAACCCAATTAAAGGGGGGATTCCTGCAGTAGACAATAAACCTGTAGCTAATGCTACTGCTAAAATAGGGTTTAATCTTGAAACACCGCTAAACTCAATAAGCATATCTCTTTTAGGAGATATAATAAGTACTACAGACCAAAGTAATACTTGAGTTAATACGTAGGCACCTATATACATTAAACTAGCCTGAATACTTTCTATAGACCCGATAGCTATTCCAAGCAGCACAAACCCTATATGGCCTATCCCGCTATAAGCTAATAATCTTTTTATACGAGTTTGATTCAAGGCTCCTATAGCCCCTATAACCAAAGATATTAACCCGGCCATTAATAATCCCATTTCATTTAGGCCGATTTGTATTATAATAGCTAGTACCCCCAATTTAGGCACGATAGATAATAGCGCAGCTACCCAAGTTGGAGCCCCTTCATATACATCGGGGGCCCACATATGAAATGGAGCTGCAGATACTTTAAATAATAATGAGACAGTAATAAGACACTTACCAGCTAATGCTCCATAAGATATTATACTCATACGAATAAATTGAAGTTCAAGCTCTCCTGTAGAGCCATAAATTAAGGCACAACCAAACAGGAACAACCCCGAAGATAACGCCCCTAACACGAAATATTTCAATCCAGCTTCTGCTGATAACAATGAGTTTTTATTATAAGCTACTAAGATAAACATACATAGTGTTTGCATTTCTAATGCTAAATATATCGAAATTAAATTTGTTGATCCAATAAGTAATAAATTACCTAAGATCACTAATAAAATCAATAAAGAGCTTGATCGATGCGTTGTTCGATGGTCCAGCATACATAGTATGGCTAACCCACTTAGCATTACCAACATCTTAATAGCTTGTGTCCAACATAACAGATGGGGCTCAGCTAATAACCCAGCAGCTACCATAAGTATTATAGCTCCTAAACAGAATGTTGCTAATCTTAGAGTTGGGGCCTTTAATCCATACGTCAACACTATTAGTATGATGAGCCCTAGTGTTAATTCCATAGGGTGCCAGGGGCTACGCACCCACGTGGCACCTGAAAAGGTGCGCCACTTGGCACCTTATTAATCCCTAAACCTTTTGTTATCCTTCTTTGCAGCAGCCAGAAGTTGATTACGTCGATGGGGCCTATAAAGTCGAGCATCGCTGAGACCATTCCTTGCGTACTAGGACTCAGAAAAGTTGGGATTGAACATTGTAGATAGAAACCGAGCTGTGTCACCACGCTCTGAACTCAAATCATGTACGGTTTTCATGGTCGAACAGACCAACCTAAGGTACCTTCTACAGCACCAGGGCACCGCAATTCAACATCGAGGTCGCAAACACTGTCCTCGATAAGAACTCTCCGACAATATTACGCTGTTATCCCTACGGTAGCTTTTATCCGCTTTCGATATTTATTTTGGATAATCATATCGGGTCACTATCGCCCACATAGGAACCCCCCGCGGGGTCCTTGTGCCAGCTAGGGGTGTCCCCCTCACTGTCAGGCTAATGAGATTTTATTAATACCATAAGCTCGCCTTCGTTTCTTATTCAAAGGTAGTCGCCCCAACTAAACTGTCCTACCAACAAAAATTATTAACTTAGAATTAGGATACTTAGTATCGATCATTCTAAATTAACGCTATCGGTATCCAGTAAAGCTCGATAGGGTCTTTTCGTCTTACAATGTTTATGTAGTATCTTCACTACAATTATAATTTCATCGGCTTTCCTCTTGAGACAGTAAGACCCTCGTGGTTCCATTCATACCCGCCAACAATTAATTGGCTATTTATTGTGCTACATTATCACGGTCAGAGTTACCGCGGCCATTCAGTTGGGTTTCGCTTTAGACGTTAGTCCTCAGTTTCACTATACAACCATTGGGCAGAATTCACCCTCTATACTTCAGTAAACCTTTAGCAGAGAGCTATGTTTTTGGTAAACAGTCGAGATCTTATTTTGCCGAGTTCCTTAAGAGAAATTATGCCTAGATCTAAGTCCCATAAATAACAATCAAAAGTAAATCAGTGCTTAGCACTATAATAATTTTCCTGAACAGGTACAAGAATTATAATCCATCGGGCGCAATGCCCTTAGGAGTTGTATAAACATTTTATTTGGGAGTGAATCCTGTACTACTCATGCCTGCATTATCACTTCTGTTTATCTCACGAGGTGGATGCTATACAGAACGCTCTACTACCAAGCCAATTGATGCTTCCTTACGGTTGCCGTGTGGCTTCCAGAATTTCAGTTACAGATTTAGCCGCCTTAATTCTTAGAGATTCCTAGCTCATTCAGTGAACTTTTACGTTTTCCTGTGCAGATGGCTGTTTCCAAGCCTACTTCCTGTTTGTCTAAGTCGGACCCTCTTTACACACTTAATCTGTATTAGCGACTTTAATTTCTGGTTAGGGCTTACCCCTCTTGACTAAGGGCCTTATCGCCGTAGTCTGACTACACCAGTAATTCAGGCCCCCGGGTTTGGGGGCGAATCAACTTGGAATGCCTTACTAAGATAAGTTTCGTAGAGAACCAGCTATATCCAAGTTCGACTAGTATTTCACCGCTAACCACAGCTCATCCAAGATTTTTGCCACAATCACTGGTTCGGTCAGGAGTATGGTAAATACTCCTACCTGGCCATGGTTAGATCACTTGGTTTCGGGAGATTTGACTGACGAGTTTTTCTCTTGCTTTCACTACGCCTTCATTCAATACTTAAGCTTGCCAAATCTTGTCTTGCAGGCCCATTATGCAAAAGGTAACTTTTCGAACCAATTCTGAGTCTTTCCCTCACGGTACTTTCTCTATAGGTGTCTATCGGGGTTTAGTCTAGATGTCCAATCATCTTAATTATCTGTTTGAGACAATTCCTCCGCTATCGCTCGCCGCTACGTACGGAATCTCAGTTGATGTATTCCCCATAGTTTAGTAAGATGTTTCAATTAACTATTCAATTCACCCTTTTCAGTTAGGATAAACAAGTTCAAAGTCTCTCCCTTGTTATTTCGTATTTCACGTCCTTACCGATAGACCCTAGACTTTACTCAGTTCCACTGTCTAAAGACTCATTAAGATAAACCCAATATAATTTATTATGTACTGGTGTTCTCTTCCAACCTAAAATAGAGATCTTATTTCTATGAATATCTAAATGACAGCTTGAGCATACTGGCACCAAGTTAGATCTTCGATTCAAATTGGAGGAGCATAATTTCTTAGGTTTAATATGATGGATGGCCTCTGCTGGAGCTCCACATATTTCACACGAGTCAATAAAAACTTTAGTATTATATTTAGAGGGACGGAATACTGTTAAAGAACTAGACTTACTTCGGGATGGTGACTTCCAATTAATAAGCTTACGATATTTTAAAGCACTACTATAAAACTCTCTGTCATTAATAATATGTCCCATAACTTCGATGCCATATTGAGAGGGCCCTGGGCCAGGTTTTAATTTACGTTCATAAATTATACCTAAATCCTTTCGCTGAATAACAGATAGATGATAATACCGAACTGGTGAATCAATTAAAGAACAAACTTGATGTAGGTGAGTAGAAAGAACGAAACTAGTTCGTGCAGCTGTCAACCTTTCAATTGTTGCAGCTAATATTGCTAACCCCGAATTAACTTCTGTCCCATGGCAAATTTCATCCCCTAATATTAAACTATTATAATTAGCTAGCTTTAATATAGTAGAGAGATCTCTCATTTCGACCTCAAAAGTACCTTGACCTTTATGAAGATCGTCTCCCCCTAAAATACGAGTAATTAAATAGTGGTAAGGTCTTAACTTAAAAGAATCTGCAGCTACATACATGCCTGCCTGAGCTAATATTACATTAACCCCTATTGCTCTCAGTAAAGTAGACTTGCCCGCACCATTTATCGAGAATATTAACATGCCTTTATCCTCTAAACTAATATCATGGGCTACACATTCTTCTTGAGTATTTAACTGTTCTATTAACGGGTGTCGGATATTAATTGCCTCTATTAAACCTTTACTTTCCCCTTCAGACGGCAACCGTAAGGAAGGTTTAGTATAATTAAACTTAGTAGACATGATAGCCCCACTTAATGCAACATCTAATCTAGAAATTATATTCTCTAAGGGTAAAAACAGCTCAGAATAACTGAAATATAGTCTCTTAAGTTCTCGGTTATAAGTTTGTTTAATATAAGTATTAATTTGCTCTTCTAATAAGGTTAATTCATTTGATACTTTAAGAATAGCAGGACTAGTAATTATATGGTAATTTCCTCTTTTACCTAATATAATAATAGAGCTAATATCTAACGTAGTAGCGAACGTTGCTGAAGCACTTGAGGATTTAACGCGATTTAACTTAGCTAACTTTTTAGATAAAATAGAGAAAGCATAACCCTCCTTACTAAAATATTCAACTTTGATAGAAATTGTATCTTGAAATACAATATTCGAAGTTTGTTCGGCCCACTCTGTAAGCTGGTTCTTTAAAGTTTGTAGTTGTACGAGAAGGTTAGTTAGGTTGTCCGTTGGTTGCAATATGTCTTTTAAATCTCCCAAAAGATTATCTACCTGGAAAAATCGATTTATTTCCTCAATTAATGATTCTAATTGAGGTACGATTGCCAAGTGCTCGATGGGGGATCGTAAAAAAGGAAGTAAAGATTTTATTAATTTATTAGCAGACAAATAAGAATGGTAAATTTGATTCAACTTTTTAGGTGGCAGCCACAAGTTATTATTTACCGTAGTAGCTACCGTTGCTGAAGCACATATTGCTCATTGACGATGTAAAGAGGATAAATCTTTAATTTGTTTTAATTCTAACGTAGTAGCACTTGCAAAGTTATCAGATATTTTCTTATCAAGTAATTGTTTAAATGTAGCAACTTCCTCATAACGAAGATTTAATTCAGAATAATCTGTGATAGGGTTAAGAAGTCTGAATTTGAGTAGTCTTTTACCCATTGCAGTAGAACAGTAATCAATCAAATTAAGTAAACCGCCCAGTTTACCTTTCTTAGGCAATAAGTCCAATTGATATTCTGCTCGATTACATAGTATTAAATTTAAGGGGCTAACAACAGAATTATAAGACTCAGGAAGCTGTAGATTCTTAATAAAATTGGGATTTCGATCTTTAACAAATTGTAATATTCCTAAAAGGCTAATTATATTTACCTGATTGAGATCTTCCGTCCAAGTGCTTTGAAATATTTTACTAAGGGTATATTCTTGATAATTTTTGTTAAACCACTCTTCGTTAATACCCAAATAAATATGAAGCAAAAGCCACTCCTTATTATCATTTTCGTACCTATAAGATAAATAGCGCGGGCTATCCATAACTTCAATTCTAGCATTAGGTTCAAGGGGGAATAAATTCCACCCAATTAATAAACCATATATCTTATTTAGTATCCCCGGATCGGCCTCCGATTCCACCCAAATTACCACTTCTTTAATATGATAGTTTATTAATAATCGAGCTACTTTGTCTCTGTCTTCCCAATAAACAGGAAACATTATACTATGTCCATTCATGGCTGAAAATAAAGTAATACCTAGTAAGTCATCTTTAAAATAAATTGATATGACGTAGGATAATTCAGAACAATCTTCTAAATTACAACTGGGAGAATAAACCTGAGATACTGCGCGTTGTTTAGGTCCAGATTTACCAGTAGATAGTTCATCAATGACTATAATAGTCCAACCTTTATCCAACAAGGTGCTTAAATAAGTGGGAAGGGAATAAGTAGGAAACCCCATTTGAAGCAAGGATCTTTTACCGGGTGATACTATCCTCATATCAAGTAACGAAGCAACTTGTTCAATAGGTGGTGTTACTCCTAAAGGCCCCGGGGCCGATTCAGCTAATAACTCAGCTTGAGAATATGTTTGTTGTAAACAAGGAACATCAGGCTCATGCCAAAGTTCATAGAACTTACCAATCTGGATAAGCTGGATTACTGATAACCCATACTTAGAATAATTCTCCTCCATTAAGTTAAAATACTGCATAGGTATTTGGCTCATTTTTAATTAGGAGTTAACCTCTTAATAAATTTAAGGCTCGAACAGCAATTGTACCACGTAAACGGTAATAGTTAACCATAATGGCTAAACCGATAGCAGACTCGGCAGCTGCGACAGTTAAAATCATAATAGCAAAAATTTGACCAAAAAGCGTATAGAGCACACGAGACTCAAAAAGAAGCAAAACAGTAGAGGCCAGTAAAACTAACTCTACACACATTAACATAATAATTAAATTGCTTCTATTAAGAATAATACCTAAGATTCCAATTAATAAGATGACAATTGATAATATTAAATAGGACATACTTTAATTTTCCCATTCTAAGCCTCCTTCTATCCACTCATAAATTAACCCTAAAGTTAAAATAAATAAAAATAACATAACAACCCAATATCCAAATAGGGGTAAGCCCATATAAGTAACAGCCCAGGGAAATAAGAAAGATATTTCAAGATCAAATATTAAAAATAAGATACCAATTAAGAAAAATCTAACGGAGAAGGGATTTCCCGGGTTATCAAAAGGATCAAACCCACACTCATATACTGACACTTTCTCTATATCGGGTTGTTTATTTCCTAATAAATAAGATGCCCCTAAAATTACAATCGATAATGTCCCGCTAACGATAAGTAGTATTAGTATTCCTTTGAACTCCATGTTCCTAAGCGGAGACGTGCTAGCACTATGTAGATAGTGGCTATCGCACTTGGCCAGAAGGCACCTAAAGGTGCTTTCTGCTTATTTGTAGGAAGAGATCTTGCCTACTACGTATCTCTACGTTGGGATTATATATAGAAGGTGTATTTGGCTGCTGAGCTAATAATATAGCTCCTACCATGGCGACTAGTAGCACCAAACTAGCAATTAACACTAATTCATAATAAGTAGTATAAAGATGACTTCCAATTGCCCCTATGTTAGTTCTAGACCCTATAACAGGATTGCTGATATATTTAGGGCTATTGGTTAGTAAACTGTAAAATAGGAATATCACAGATAATCCTACAGGTAAGAAATGCGAGTGATCCTGAGAATCTACTTTATTAGGCTGTTGAATTAACATAATTACGAACAAGAATAAAATAGCGATAGCTCCTACGTACACAATTATAAATATTAAGCCTATATAGTCTAATCCCAATGATATAAACATAACAGCAGCATTAACAAAGGCGATAACTAACCAGAATACTGAATAAACAGGATTCGGGGTAGATATAACCATAAGACTAGCCCCAACTATTCCTAAGGAGAATATCATAAATAGACTATTCATATTGACGTTCAATCCACGCTACTTCATCCGGAGCAACTTGGTTTCTACCCAACCTAAAAGGGGAATTAATAATAAGAAGTAAAAGAAATAGAATATAGAAGCAAATTGACCTATCATAATGTAAGGTTCCTCTACTGGTTTGGCTCCTATCCAGGTTAATAATATAAAGTCAGCTACTAAAAACCAAAATGCTATTTTACCCAAAGGTCTAAATGTTAAGGCCCTTAATTTACTAGTATGAATAAAGGGCAATAAGAATAGAACCAAGAGACTAAATACTAAAGCCAAGACTCCCCCAAGCTTGTTGGGTATAGCACGTAGTATGGCGTATGCAAATAAAAAGTACCATTCTGGTTGTATATGAACAGGAGTTACTAAAGGATTAGCTTGAATGAAATTCTCGGGGTCACCGAAAACATTAGGCATAAAATAACTAATTATAACTAAAATAACGCCTAGTACTAGAATCCCGAATAAATCCTTATAAGTATAATAAACATGAAAGGTAACTTTATCTATATTGGAGCTAATCCCTAAAGGATTATTTGACCCGTCTGTATGTAAACTAATAATATGTAGTACGGCTAGTCCAGTTATAAGAAAAGGGAAAAGATAATGTAAAGAGTAGAAACGATTAAGAGTCGCGTTAGATATACTAAATCCACCCCAAATCCATTGAACAACATCTGTGCCTACATAAGGTATAGCAGAACAGAAGTTAGTAATAACTGTGGCCCCCCAAAAAGACATTTGTCCCCAAGGTAATACGTACCCTAAGAAGGCTGTTAACATCATTATTAAGTAGATTATAACCCCGATATTCCATACATCCATTTTCATATAGCTTCCATAATAAAGTCCTCTTCCTATATGTATATACACACACAAAAAGAATAAAGAAGCTCCATTAGCATGAATGTACTTTAGCATAAAACCGTAATTAACATCTCTTAAAATATGGGAGATTGAGTCAAAAGCTAAGTTAACGTCGGGGCAATAATGCATAGCTAAAAATATTCCGGTAATCAATTGTATAACTAAACAAGCTCCTAACAAAGAACCAAAATTCCATAAATAACTAATATTAGAGGGAGCCGGTAAATCGACCAATACCCCATTCACAATAGAGATTAATGGATGTTGAGTTCTTATTCGTAACATTTTGCTTGGTGATTCCATAGCCCCAAGGGCTAGCCCCCTATAAAGGGCACTGCATCCAAACCTATCAGTAAACCAGAAACTAAAACGATTAAACCAAGACTGAAAGGTAAATAAGACTTCCATAATAGGTACATAAGTTGGTCATATCTCATTCTGGGGAAAGAAGCTCGTACCCACACAAATGAGAAGGCTACTGCTGAAGTTTTCAAAGCTAAGCAACCCATTCCTAGAATTCCTGCAAAAGGTGCCCAACCACCTAAAAACAATAAACTTATCAAACAGCTCATTAGAATAATATGGCCGTATTCAGCTAAAAAGAATAAAGCAAACGACATACTAGAATATTCTACATTATAACCAGATACTAATTCTGACTCTCCCTCGGTAAGATCGAAAGGAGCCCGATTAGTTTCAGCTAAGGCCGAAGCAAAGAACATTAAAGCAGCTGGGAATAAAGGTATAATATACCAAATTTCAGCTTGAGCTGAAACTATCTGAGTGATATTAAGAGAACCTGCACATAATATTACTGATATTAGGATGAGCCCTATACACACTTCATAGCTAATCATCTGAGCTGCTGCTCTGATAGCCCCTAAAAATGCATATTTAGAATTACTCCCCCAACCAGACATTAAGATAGCATACACCCCCATAGAACTGATAGCAAATATGTATAAGATTCCAACATTAATATCGGCTAGTACGATACCTGGGCTAAAAGGAATAACCCCCCAAGCCAAAAGAGCTAAGGTAAGTGATAGAATCGGGGCTACAATATAAACCGACAGGTTAGCATGATTGGGAATAACCATCTCTTTGGAGAATAACTTTATTCCGTCAGCTAAAGGCTGTAATAGTCCATAAACACCAACTACATTAGGTCCTTTTCGTGCTTGCATATATCCTAATACCTTTCTTTCTGCTAAAGTTAAATAAGCTACAGCCGCTAATAAAGGTATTATTATTGCAAGCGTTTTAAAGATAATTGAAATAATAGTACTCATCATCCTAGTTACTATCCCTAGAAGAGGGCGGCCAAGTACGTATTGAACGTAACCTATGGCCCAAGAACAAGTTCCCTTACCCTTACTATGTTACGACTTACCCATTCTCGAAAAGGAGGGATAACCCCGCCGATTAGCGACGGGGCGTCTCGTATCCTTAACTTGAAGGGGACGACGGGCGATTTGTGCTAACACTGGGTTAGAGTTCACCGGAACGCTCTACTTCCCGATTACTATCAAATCCTACTTAAGATTACCATTTCAGAGAATCTCCGCCTCCTAATTTACTGTATATATTGTCTAGGAGAATGTAGCGCATAATATCCCTTTCCATAAAGACCATAACACCTGACTTAATCCATAATAGGGTTGAGGATAACATTTATTGTTATCCTGACGACGGCCATGCAATGCCTGAGCGGCCACTCTTTAAGAGCCGGCGCTTTCAAGGAAAGGTGGGGTGACACGCGGATCATCGTATTAAATTACACGCTCCTCTGATTCAAACAGTGAACAGCCAAGCCTTTTGAGTTTCAATCTTGCGATCATAGTATTCAGGCATACAATAAGGTTATTCGCTAATAAAGCTATTGTATAAGTTTAGGGCGAGGACTACCAGGGTATCTAATCCTGTTTGCTATCCAAGCTTTCGTATTTCATGAAGACGTACCATGAACGGAGTAAGGAGTCTTCACCTTCGGACTTCCACTCTTGCTTCAAACATTTTACCGCTACCAAGAGGTTTACCTTACTTTATCCTCATGCTTCACTACATACTTTAACGCCTAATGCGAAATAAAAACTGGGCCTCTAAGTTTAACCGCGTCTGCTGGCACTTAGTTAGACAGACCTCAGTGTGAAACCCTGTGTCAAGCGTTTACCCATTGCACAAGATTCTCTACTGCTGCCAAAATGTCTTCCCCTTGTTACAGTGAAAGTGTGGCTATACTACGCATCTTCGACCAGGTGGGCCACTATCCCGCCTATTCTAATACGTCAACAGAGACCTTCAATGGTCTCCATTTTATCCTCACCAGTATGACCCTGATAGGGCCTTGCATGTATTAGAAGAACACATTGCCTTATAAACTCCCCAAGGTCAAAGGAGTAGTGTGGAAATAATATAAAAATCATCCCCATGACTCAATTAGTTAGACAGATTAGTGTTCTGATAGATAAAAGGTAATTCATTATAAGTATGGAAATCAGGCGGAGAACATAAAGACCACTCTAAAGAGGTAGATGAAGCTTCCCAGCCCTTAAAAGGTCTTTCAGCTGCTAATGCTTCATAAGTCAAGAATATAAACCACAGAATTCCTATTAGTGCTATTATAGCTCCGAAAGAACTAACTAAATTCCATTCTTGATAAGCATCAGCGAAATCGGAGTATCTTCTAGGTAACCCAGCTAAGCCCAAGAAATGTTGTGGGAAGAAAGTTAAATTAACTCCGATAAACATAATCCAGAAATGGATTTTACCATATAATTCATTATAGCTATAACCTGTAATTTTACCGAACCAATAGTAGAATCCTCCAAATATGGCAAATACAGCCCCCATGGATAACACGTAATGGAAGTGAGCTACTACATAATAAGTATCGTGTAACATTACATCTAATGAACTATTAGCTAATATAACTCCAGTTAAGCCACCAAGGGTAAATAAGAATACAAACCCTATAGCCCACAACATGGGTGTATCAAGCCGCAAGCTTCCTCCATATATAGTAGCTAGCCAGCTAAATATTTTAATTCCAGTGGGAACCGCAATAATCATAGTGGCTGCAGTGAAGTAGGCACGAGTATCTACATCCATACCAACGGTGAACATATGATGGGCCCAAACAATAAATCCTAATACTCCAATAGAAATCATAGCATAGACCATACCTAAATAGCCAAAAATATGTTGTTTAGCAGAAAATGTAGGTATAATTTGAGATATAATACCAAATCCCGGTAGAATTAATATATAAACTTCAGGGTGTCCGAAAAACCAGAATAGGTGCTGGAATAAAATAGGATCTCCCCCTCCCGCAGGGTCAAAGAATGTTGTATTAAAATTTCTATCTGTCAATAACATAGTTATTCCACCTGCTAATACTGGTAGAGACAATAATAGCAATATAGTAGTAATTAATACAGACCATACGAATAGAGGTAATCTATGCATACTCATACCAGGAACCCTCATGTTAATTATAGTAGTTATAAAGTTAACAGAACTTAAAATGGAAGATACCCCAGCTAGATGTAAACTGAATATGGCCAAGTCCACTGCTCCCCCTGAATGAGCTTGAATACTTGCTAATGGGGGATAAAGGGTCCAGCCTGTACCTGCCCCTTGTTCCACAAACATAGAACCGGTCAATAGTATTAGAGAAGGTGGCAATAACCAGAAACTGATATTGTTTAATCTAGGAAAGGCCATATCAGGTGCGCCGATCATGATTGGTACAAACCAATTTCCGAATCCTCCGATCAGGATTGGCATTACCATGAAGAAAATCATTAATAAAGCATGTGCTGTTACAATCACATTATATAAATGATCATCTCCTAACATACTACCTGGAGCTGATAGTTCTAGCCTTATTAACATACTCGAAGCTGTCCCGGCCATTCCAGAAAAAGCCCCAAATATTAAATATAAAGTACCTATATCCTTATGATTAGTAGAAAAGAGCCAACGTGTAAGATATTTGTTCATGCTTACTCTAGATGTAGGTGAGAACACTCGACTTCGTTACGAAGTCCCCAATATGTAGGTACTCCATTGGGTGTGTCAGCAAAGTAACAGGGCTAGAGAAGA